AATACAAAAAATGAAGTTCAGTAAATTCTTTTTTTTAGGGAAGGGAGCCAAAACTTATGTTTTTTTTTTGAAAAATAGAAGAAAAAACCCCTTTATTTTCATTAGAAAAAAGGAAATCTGTTACAAAAAAAAGAGATAGGATTGGAATCGACACATTGATTCTTTTTTCACAATTTTTTTGAACCGTATGCATCCAAAGATGCGCGTACGGTTCAAAAGGGATACAATTTTGTCCTAATCAACCGACTTTATCGAGAAAGATTACTTTTTTTAGGCCAAGAAGTTGATAGTGAGATCTCAAATCAACTTGTTGGTCTCATGGTATATCTCAGTATAGAAGATGATACTAGGGATCTTTATTTGTTTATAAACTCCCCCGGCGGATGGGTAATACCAGGAATAGCCATTTATGATACTATGCAATTTGTTTCGCCCGATGTGCATACAATTTGCATGGGATTAGCCGCTTCAATGGGATCTTTCATTCTGGTCGGAGGAGAAATTACCAAACGTCTAGCATTCCCTCACGCTTGGCGCCAATGAGTTTTTATTTGAAAAAAAAAGAAGAAGACTATGCCTTCGCCATATCGAATGTGAATAATATGAAAAATAGGTAATAATAGCATGGCACTTCGAGTTCGATATGAACAAACTAGTATTGTTTTTCCTAACATGAGATTTTGTATCGAGATAGTAGTATGAAACAAAGGTTATTCCGATTTGATCTTATGTGTCAGGAGTACATTTCAGCGTCACAAACCATTTTTCTTCCACACCAGAAGTCTCTTTATGATATTTACGTTACGAAAGAAAGAGTACGAAAATGAAAAAAAAAGAAACTTTGGGATTGCTAAATCACAGACGAGATAAATATAGAAAGCAACAGAACCATCATAGTATTTTTTGACTCCTACAATACGAAAGGAAGGGTGGTAAATGGATCATTCAACGATCTGGATCGGATGGATTCCATTTTTTTCTTCGATAGAATAGAAATTGAAGAGAAGGGAGGAAGAAATGCCATTGCAGAGCCGTATGCAATGTACAAAAGATGCCTGTACGGCTGTTCCATTCTATTTGTTTTTTTTTCTTCTTGTTTTTTTATCCCTTACTTTAGCCCAATCCTGCAAGATAAAAGAACCGTTCATGCATGATGTTATATCAATATTATCAGGGTCATGATTCACCAACCTGCTAGTTCTTTTTATGAGGCGCAAGCAGGGGAATTTATCCTGGAAGCGGAAGAACTACTGAAACTTCGCGAAACCCTCACAAAGGTTTATGTACAAAGAACGGGCAACCCTTTATGGGTTATATCCGAAGACATGGAAAGGGATGTTTTTATGTCAGCAACAGAAGCCCAAGCTCATGGTATTGTTGATCTTGTAGCGGTCGAAAATGAAAATACTGGAGATTTCGTGTAAATACATGATTCCGTTTCAAATCATAATTCGAATTTTTCGTGATTTGATATTGAATGGAAATAATTCATAATCATCAATCATCAGGTTAAGATCGATCTAAACCAACCTATTTTATTATATATATGTATGATATGCCGACAATTAAACAACTTATTAGAAACACAAGACAGCCAATAAGAAAAATCACGAAATCCCCCGCACTTCGAGGATGTCCTCAGCGTCGGGGAACATGTACTAGGGTGTATGTGCGACTCGTTTAGATCATGAGTTCGAACAAACGAAACCATTTTTCCAGTACCAATCACCAATAGGATAGATAGAGTGGAAAAAGCCATTTTTACTATCTAAAAATGAGGATCTATCATATACCTATATTTTTTGTGTATGAAATTTATGGTTTCCATTGGTGCAAATCCAATCACCTCAATTTGAGATGAAAAGCAATTCCCCATTGGTAGCAAATAGTTATCCATTAAGCGGAGGAAATAGTACTACAAGAAGCAAAAAGGTTATGTTCCCTTTCTTGAAAGAACGGACTAACAAGGTCAGCTACCTAGCCAACTTTCATAATTAAATGCCGTCACTGTATGGATAGCTTTTTTTGTGAAAAGATCTATTACTGTATAATTGATTGGTAGAGCCAAAGAGAGTGAACTATACAAGTTTACAATACCATTTGATTAAATGAAAGAAGAGGCTCCGGTGTATAGAGAGGACCTCGCCGTTTATGAAATAACCATAGAAACGACGGAACCCACTATTTTTTGCTTTTATTTTTTTAATATCGTTAGAATTTCTTATTTCTAGGTATTTTACCTGAAAGGATTAAAAATCGTGGTTGGGAAGGTCATAGTAGCAAAAGCCATTGGAATTTATATTTTATATATCGGAATAATACGTTTTGTTATTAATCAACCGGGGAATAAAAGGATGACTGAAAGAAGAGAAATCCATTAGTTATTCATTCATTAAAGTGTAATTTGATTCAATGACCAGAGTTAGACGAGGATATATAGCTCGGAGACGTCGAACAAAAATTCGTTTATTTGCATCAACCTTTATAGGGGCGCATTCAAGACTTACTCGAACCATTACTCAACAGAAAATGAGAGCTTTGGTTTCCTCTCATCGAGATAGGGGCAGGCAAAAGAGGGACTTTCGTCGTTTGTGGATCGCTCGGATAAATGCAGCGGCTCGTGAGAAAGGGGTATTCTATAGTTATAGTAAATTAATACACAATCTGTACAAGAAGCAATTACTTCTTAATCGTAAAATACTTGCGCAAATAGCTATATCAAATAAGAATTGTCTTTACACGATTTCCAATAAAATTATGAAATAAAAGACATTATAAAGTCATATATAGGAATGATTGAAACAGAATTGCATTCCCCGGAGAATGTACTCCGGGAAGATAGAATAAAAAAAATTAAGATAAGATAAGTAGTAGAAATGAACGAACATCTTTCAAAAAAAAAAGATTTATTCTTTCCCTATTTGTTGTTTCTTATAACACAACAATAAAATCTGGATTTGAGGCTTTTCGAACAAAACATCAATCTGAGCTTGAATTCCGATTGAAGTTTTGAATCAATGGAAGAGTATATCTATTTATTTCTGGTTCTAGGACCGGTAGTTCTAGGGATTGACTCGGCTCTCTCAAACTGTTTTTCATTATTAAGAAAAGGTAACAAAGATAAAATACGAGCTTGTTTTATAGCAATAGTAATTAATCGTTGTTGTTTCAAGGTCAATCTATTCACCCGTCTAGATAATATTTTTCCTTGTTCACTAATAAATCGACTAATTAAACTCATGTTTCTATAATCAATTCGATCCCCCGATTCAATTGGGGGAAAACGCCTACGAAAAGATCGCTTGGATTTACGAAAAGGTTGCTTGGATTTATCCATGGTTTATTCCTTATCTCTAAAATTCTATTTCTTTATTCATTTCAGATCCGACCGAAATAGGTTTTTTTGTATATTCTATATTTTTATTTGTATATTATTATATTATATATATATATGTTTATGTTAAGATATGTTAAGTTCTTCCTTTTCCTGCCCCTTTGAAAGATCAAACACACGTTCGATTTATTTCTTTATTTCCCCATGAATCGTATGCTTGTGACAATATCGACAAAATTTTCTCAAGTCTAATCGACTGGGTGTATTGTGCCGATTCTTTTGAGTAATATATCTAGAAATGCCTGGCGATTCTTTATTGACACCATTTTGGACACAACTGGTACATTCCAAAATAACTCTAACTCGGATATCTTTACCCTTAGCCATGAACCCCCTTTGCATTTTTGTTTGATCAACTTAACTCTTCTGTTTTCGACCCGAACCTAAGAAGACGAAAAGAACAAAAAAGAAAAAAAATCAATATCAATAGAAGTTACTAATTAGAAATTCCATTTCTAAATATTTTGTTGTAATTCTAATTAATATTAATAGAATATTATTATATATATAGTAATAATGTAAGTAATACAATTTTTTTCTAACTATCAATTATTCCTATCCTAATCCCAGTATTTCATTTAAGTATCTTTTTTTTATGCTATGATTTCGTGGAGCTTTTTTTTTACCTTAGACTGGACCCCCTTTCTATTTCTGTTCTCCAAAATGGGATCTTAGATCCACCGGATTTTTGCTGAGGTTCAATATACTTTTTCTTTCTCTTTCCTTCCTATCCTAAAGAACTGAAAAAGGGGGGGACTAAGTTTTAGTCACGTCACGTAGAATTGTATCTCAAATTTTCTTCATTTTTTTCGCATATTATATTAATATTATATTAATAACTAGAAAAAAGGGAATGACAAAGCATCTGGGAATAAACGATTAATTTCTATCAATAGACCCGCTAAAGACCCAAACCATAGAGTAGTTAGCACAGGCGCTGTGGAAAGATATGTTTTTATATCTCGCATTGAAAATCCTCCTTCTTTATTGTAATACATATATGGTCAGATGCTGTAGTTCAAGATCATTTGTATTTTTTTGTACGGAATTCCTAACAAAAATGGATATGTACAATGAACAAAGATTTTCCTACCCCTGTCCCTAAAAAAGAAAAAGAGACCCTCTTCTTCCTAAGCAAAATAGTCATCTTTTTTATACGTTAGGTTTCAGATGTATATAATTCTTTTATTATATGAAACCAAAAAGAAGAAATGACAAGAAAATTGTATATGAATCGAGGAAAAAATAACGATGTGGAAAACAAGACATGGATTTTGTACAATGACACTGTACAAAAATTTTGGAAAAGGGATGTAGCGCAGCTTGGTAGCGCGTTTGTTTTGGGTACAAAATGTCACGGGTTCAAATCCTGTCATCCCTACCTATTACTTCTCCTATGGGCGGTAACAAGGGATTAATTGACTGGGATCTGAGTGAGATCAATTAAATAAAATTGGACATAATCTTTCATTTTTGCATACCAATGTATACAAGACGCATTGGGGGTACAAAAATGAGAAAATCCTTTTCTTTACAATCGTATCTCCTGTCATAAAAAAGCGCTCTTAGTTCAGTTCGGTAGAACGCGGGTCTCCAAAACCCGATG